CCATCAATATCTACTGGAGGAGCTGCGATGAATGCGATGATGTAGCAAGAAGTAGCTGTTAATAATGTAGGGAACATTAAACAACCAAACCAACCGATGTATAAACGGTTTTCAGTACTTGTAATCCAAGCGCAGAAGCGCTCCCATAATGAAACGCCTTCGCGTCTTTCTAAAGTTGCTGTCATAATAACATTTTTATAATTTTAATTCTTCCCAAGTAATGTACTTGTTACTTTTAATTATAAGACGAATTATAAATAAAAACTAGTTAATTATTAATTTACTTATAATAAATTCAAAATTATAATATAATTTAATTAAATAATTAAATTATATTACCTAAAGTTTATGTCTCATACAGTTAAGATATATGATACATGTATTGGTTGTACACAATGTGTTAGAGCATGTCCAACAGATGTATTAGAAATGGTTCCATGGGATGGTTGTAAATCGGGTCAGATAGCATCTTCACCACGTGTTGAAGACTGTGTTGGTTGTAAAAGGTGCGAAACAGCATGCCCTACTGATTTTTTAAGTGTTAGAGTATATTTAGGTGCTGAAACTACTAGAAGTTTAGGTTTAGCTTACTAACACTAAATTTAATTAATTAAATAAGCTTATTTCTAAATAAGCTTATTTTTAAGATAACCAGCCATAGCTATGTAATCCTTTCCCTAAGAAATTAACCCCTAAATAACAGACCCAAATTACAAAAAAACCAAGAGCGCCTAATATAGCAGTTTTTTTTCCTTCCCATCCTTTTGTAATTCGTGAATGTAAATAAGTTGCAAAAATTATCCAAGTAATTAAAGCCCAAGTTTCTTTTGGATCCCAACTCCAATAGGAACCCCAAGCTTCATTTGCCCAAACTCCACCAGCAATAATTCCAATTGTTAAAAAAGGAAAACCTAAACCAATAATTCTATAACTCCAGTTATCTAAACTATGTAATAATTTTAATTTTCCTAATTCTGAAACTTCATCTGATGGCGAGAAAAATTTTGTTTCATAATAATCAAGCATAACATTATACAAAGGTAAATATGAGTCATCAATTAATTGTAAATCAACATCTTCATAATTTGATATTACTAGAAATAAAATACACAAAAGTGACCCCATTATTAGCGTTGCATAACTTAACATCATCATACTAACGTGCATCATTAACCAATTTGATTGTAGTGCGGGAACTAATGGGCTTGATTTTTGCATTTCAGGCGATAGAGTTAAATTGGCGAATCCACTAATTAATAAAGCAACAGGAATTAAAATTGCCCCCATTAATTTACTTTTTGTTTTAAATTCAATATAAAGGTAAATTGTTAATAATGTCCAAGTTAAGAAAAGTAATGATTCATATAGATTACTTAATGGGAAATAACCGGCTACAATCCACCTTGAACAAAGAATAAAGAATAACAATATATTTGCCATAATTGAACTAATTTGACCAATTTTCGATAATTTATTAGTCCAATTAAAGAAAAATAAATTAAGCCAATAAATAATCATAGCAAATAATAAAATTCCAAAGACTATATTTGATGAAAAATTTTGAATATTATTCCAGTCCATTTAATTTTTATTTATTATTTTTTAGAATAAAGTTGTTGTTTCTTATTATTTTAATATAATATATGTCATTTTATTAATTTTGTTTTTATCATGATATAATGTTAAAGGATTACAATATTATGTAATATAATTCATTTTCAATTCCAAAAAATATTCATTTTAAATAAATCGATTTAAATATATTCATTTGATTAAACGTAAAAATTGACACTATTAACAAATAGTAAGTAACATATCTTTAATTTTTATAATATTATAGACGATGTCGGGAACAGTAAAATACGAAATGATGATTCTTCTAACAGAAGAATTTAATGAAAGTGAGTTAAAAACGTGGGCATTTAATTCTGCAAAAGCTTTACAAAATTTAAGTGCATCAGAAATCTCAGTAATTTCTCGCGGAAAAAGAGATTTAGCCTATTCTATAAATAATAGAAAAAAAGGAAACTTTATTCAAATAAATTTTTCTAGTATGCCTAAATATTTAAAAAAGTTTATTTCTGATTTAAAGTTTGATACAAATATTTTAAGGTTATTAATCTTAAATAAAAAAGATTAAAGTAAGATTTAAATTTTACTTTAATTTTGAAAAATTATAATAATCTTGATAGAATAAAATAAGTCTATATATTATCCTCAGTAGCTCAGTGGTAGAGCAATCGGCTGTTAACCGATTGGTCGTAGGTTCAAGTCCTACCTGGGGAGTATTTATTAAAAATTAAAAAATGATTAATAATTCTGAAAAATTAAAAATTGGAAATAAATCTTTTTCTTCACGCCTAATGTTAGGAACTGGTAAATATAAAAATATTGAAACAGCTATTAAAAGTATTGAAACAAGTAAATGTGAAATTATAACTGTAGCGATTGGAAGATTACCAACAAAATTAAATAATGATAGTAATAATTTTCTAAATTCATTAAATTGGGAAAATTTATGGTTACTTCCAAATACTGCAGGCTCACAAACTGCGGAAGATGCGATTAGAATGGCATTTTTAGGTCATGAATTAGCTTGTCAGATTGGACAAGAAGATAATTTTTTTGTAAAACTTGAAGTAATTTCTGATCCTAAGTATTTATTACCTGATCCAATAGGCACTTTAAAAGCTGCAGAATTTTTAGTTAAAAAAGGTTTTACGGTACTTCCTTATATTAACGCAGATCCTATGTTAGCATTACATTTAGAAGATTTAGGTTGTGCAACTGTAATGCCACTAGGATCACCTATTGGTTCAGGGCAAGGATTAAACAGTATTTCAAATCTTAAGATTATAATTGAGAATTCAAATATTCCTGTTATTGTAGATGCAGGTATTAGAACACCAAGTGATGCTGCTAAAGCAATGGAATTAGGGGTTGATGGTGTCTTATTAAATACAGCGGTTTCCCAATCTAAAAATCCAGAAAAAATGGCTTACGCAATGAATTTAGCAATTCAATCAGGACGTTTAGCTTATTGCGCTGGTCAAATGGTAAAAAAACCATATGCAAGTTCAAGCTCACCAATGAATTTATTGAGTAATATTTGAAAGTAGTCAAAAAAATTACTTTCAAATATAAAATTAACTTTTTTTGATATTTTTTGCAAAACTACTAATAATTGTTATTTAAAATAACTTTTAATCTTTTAAGTTATTCAATTATTTTATCTTCTGTTAAAAGTTTAGGATCAACATGATCGTAATTGACATTTACGATAATATTACTTTCTAGATCAACATCAACAATAAGTTTTGTTTTTGGGTACAAAGGTTTTGCCAAAAATTCAGATGCTAAATTATCTTCCAAAAGTTGAATAACTGCTCTACGTAAAGGACGAGCTCCATATATTGGGTCAAATCCTAATTCTACAAGCATACGTTTAACAGGATCTTTAACAACTAAATTAATTTCTTTTTCTTTCATTCGATCTTTTAATTGTTTAATCATGATATCTGCAATTTGAACAATATCTTGTCTCGTTAAATGGCTAAAAACAATAATTTCATCTAATCTGTTTAAGAATTCAGGTCTAAAATATTTTTTTAATTCTTCATTAACGAGAAAAGAAATACGTTTAAAAAGTGCTGGGTCTAGTACTGGATCGCTAGCGACAGACAAGAAATCGGAATTAATATCAAAGTTAGTTGAACTAGATTTCCGTGTTTGGATTCCACTTTCTTTTTCAATAATTTTTGCACCAACATTTGAAGTCATGATAATTAATGTATTCTTAAAATCAATTGTTCTACCTTTAGAATCTGTTAATCGTCCATCATCTAATATCTGTAATAATAAGTTAAAAACGTCTGGATGAGCTTTTTCAACTTCATCAAATAAAACAACAGTATAAGGTTTACTACGAACAGCCTCAGTTAGTTGACCACCCTCACTATATCCAACATAACCTGGAGGTGATCCGATTAATTTTGCTACCGTATGTTTTTCCATATATTCTGACATATCCAATCGAACCATTACATCTTCACTCCCAAACATATAAGAAGCTAATGCTTTAGTTAATTCAGTTTTTCCTACACCAGTAGGACCGGCAAAAATAAAACTGGCAATTGGGCGATTTGGATTACGTAATCCAACGCGTGCGCGTCGAATTGCCTTTGAGACTGAAACAATAGCATGATGTTGTCCTATAAGCCTTTCATGTAACGTTTCTTCCATTTTCAACAATTTTTGTGATTCATTTTCAGAAATTTTAGTCATTGGAATCCCAGTCCAACCAGCAATCACTTCACTAACGTCTTCTTCCATTACCATATCAATATGAATACGTTTCAGTCCGACTTTTTCGTTAATTTGAAGAGATTGTTTCATAATTTGAATCTGAATTCGAACTTCCATTTCATAGTCTAATAACTGTGCAGCAACATTATAATCTTGTTCACGAATACAAATTTCTTTTTCAGTTAATGTTTCTCGTAGTTCTTCTAATAATAACAAAATTCCTTCTGGTAATTGTTTATTTTCTAATCTAACTAATGAACCAGCTTCATCTAAAACATCAATAGCTTTATCAGGTAAATATCGATCTGCAATAAATTTATCGCTAAGTATAGCTGCTTGTTCAATAGCTTTGTCATGATAACATAGACTATGATGATTTTCTAATTTTGTACGTAAACCATGTAATATATTAATTGTTACACCAACACTCGGCTCATCCACTTTAACGGGTTGAAATCGTCTTTCTAATGCTGCATCACGTTCAATATATTTACGATATTCTTCTAATGTTGTTGCTCCAATACACCGGAATTTACCTCTAGCTAATGCTGGTTTTAAAATATTTGCAGCATCGACAGCACCTTCTGCTGCACCTGCACCAACTAATGTATGAATTTCATCAATAACTAAAATAATTGATGGAACTATTTGTGCTTCTTCAATAATGCGCTTTATTCTTTCTTCGAATTCACCTCGATATTTTGTTCCGGCAAGTAAAGAACCTAAATCAAGAGACATAACCTCTGCTGATTCTAAAAAACGCGGAACTCCTTTAGTTAAAATAAGTTGGGCTAAACCTTCTGCTACAGCGGTTTTTCCAACTCCGGGTTCTCCAATTAGAACCGGATTATTTTTTCGACGTCTTGCTAAAACCTTAATTACTTCAAAAATTTCATCATCACGTCCAATTACTGGATCTAATTGACCTGCTAGAGCTTCTTCAGTTATATTATCAGTATATTCATTTAATGTTGGTGTTAAATCACCATCTCTGTCAAGAATACGTTTTTCTGATTCAGTTAATGGACGTAATATTTCTTCTTGGTTTTCTTTAATTAAATTTAATGTTTTATTTCTTAAAAGAATGACATCAACATCTAATTTTTCAATTGTTCGAATAGCTACTCCATCTTCTTCTGAGATAAGAGCTAATAAAATATGTTCTGTACCAACATAATTTTGACCAATATCTTTACCTTCTTGAACTGCCATCTCTAATACACGTTTGGCGCGAGGAGTAAATGGAATTTCTGAAACAACAAAACCTGTTCCACGTCCAATATAATTCTCTACTTCTCTACGCGCTTTTTTTAACGTTATACCTAATGAGCGAAGAGCTTTTGCTCCTAAACCTTGACGCTGTCCTACAACACCTAAAAGAAGTTGTTCTGTACCAACAAAATTATGTCCCATTCTCCTAGCTTCTTCTTGGGAAAGCATAATTACCTTGATTGCACCTTCAGTAAATTTTTCAAACATAAGTTAGTATTATATATATATATTTCTAGTAAACGATTTTATTATAGCTTAATTAAAAATTAATTACAAGGCTTATTGACCTTTAAGTTTTATAATTGTTATACTATTAATAAGAATGGCGGTATGGCCAAGTGGTAAGGCAGCGGATTGCAAATCCGCTATCCCCAGTTCAAATCTGGGTGCCGCCTTTCAATATTTTTACTAGACTATTGTTTTTGTTTATTATTTTTTGTATAATAATTTTGTATATTAGCGGGAATGGTGGAATTGGTAGACACAGCGGACTTAAAATCCGCCGCCTAGTGATAGTGCGTGACAGTTCAAGTCTGTTTTCCCGCAATTATAATGACTTATTTTTTACTATTTAAAAATATCACAACATAACATAAAAATTATAATAAATTTATTCTATTATTTTTATAAAATTTATTTTCCGCCGCTAACTTTTTTGTACTTTATTTATATTTTATAAATTATTGAAAGATAAAATTTTACTATAGTTCTATATAAATCTAAATAGTTTCTTTTCATGATATTGCATAGCTAAATACAAAATAAATGCTTTTACGTTTATTTATAATGATGTTCAATTTAAATAATTTTTATCTGTAAATACTAGAAAAAGCAAAATAAGAATAATATTTACTTTTTCTTTTTAAATTTTTTATCTTCCTTGTTTTTATTTTTGTTTCTATAGTTATATTATTTATCGAAATAGATAACATAACTATAATATCGTTCAATTAAAAATTAATCGTAAGACTTATTGATTTTTAAGTTTTTTACTTATGACAGCGTTAATAATCGTAGTCAGTTAAGATAACCGAATAGAGTATAATACTCCTGATGGTAAATCAAACTCTAACAATAAATTAAAAATATCAACGCTTGATTCATAATATATTTCGATGATTTTTTTATGAATTCTTAACTCAAAATGTTCCCGTGAATCTTTGTCTACATGTGGAGAACGTAAAACACAATAAATACGTTTGTTAGTAGGAAGAGAAATAATTCCAACATTATCTAGATCAATATTTTGAGTAAAGTCAAGAATTTTACGGCATGAAATTTGTAAGAGTTCATGATTAAATGATTCTAACCTTACACGAATTTTTTTATTTATTTTTGTTGACATCAATTTAATTATTTATTTATGAAAAAATTAAAAATACAAATATCATAAAAGTAAGTCACAAAAGACTACTTATAAAATTGTATATATTCTAATAATTTAATACCGAAAATGAGCAAACGCTTTGTTCGCTTCTGCCATCCGGTGTGTTTCTTCTTTCTTTTTTATTGTATTGCCAATATCATTAGCTGTGTCAATTATTTCATTTGCTAGTTTTATTGACATTCGACGACCAACTCGACTTCGTGAATTTTTAATAACCCATCTTAAAGCTAAATTTGTTGCTCTAAAAGAGCTTACTTCAATTGGTACCTGATATGTTGATCCACCTATACGTCTAGCTTTTACTTCAACAATCGGACTAGCATTTTTAATTGCTTTTTCAAAAATAACTAACGGATCTTCGTTTGTTTTAGTTTTTATAATTTCAAAGGCTCCGTTAACAATATTTTTTGCGATTGTTTTCTTACCAGATTTTAATATTCTTTGAATTAATAGACTAACTAAATAGCTATTGTATTTAGGATCTACTTCAGGAAATCTTTTTTTTGAAATATTGCGACGAGACATAAAATATTTTAAAAGTATTTAATGGTAAATAATTTGTTTAATAATAATTGTAGTATCGAACTAATTTCTTGATTTTTAAGAAATTCGTGCAGACTATATTTTCTGACTTTGTAATATAGATATATTAAATTACTTATTCCCTTTAGGTTTTTTAACTCCATATTTTGAACGCCGTTGTGTTCGGTCTTTAACTCCACCACTATCTAAAGCTCCACGAACAATATGGTAACGGACACCAGGCAAATCTTTAACTCGTCCTCCACGAATTAAAACAACTGAATGTTCTTGTAAATTATGCCCAATACCTGGTATATAAGCTGTAACTTCAAATCCTGAGGTTAATCTTACTCGGGCAACTTTTCGAATAGCAGAGTTTGGTTTCTTTGGTGTTGTAGTATAAACTCGAGTGCAAACACCACGTCTTTGTGGACAATCAACTAAAGCAGGTGATTTTGTCTTCTTTTTAATTTGTATACGTCTTGAACGAACTAGTTGCTGAATAGTAGGCATTTTTTTTAGTAAACTAATAATAAATTCTTTATTTAACTTTCTGTTGAACCTAATCCATATTTTTTCATGAAACGTTCAACTCGACCTTCAGTATCAATTACTGTTTGAGAATCAGTATAAAATGGATGGTTCTGAAGCCAAACATCTACAGTTAATTTAGGTTTTGTTGAACCAACATAACAAATAAGTTTTCCATCAAAAAAAACAGGACTTTCTTTAAACCAAGTTGGATGAATTTCAGGCTTTGACATATTATATTTTGTATTATTATCGTTTTGAGTATTGAGGAGCTTTTCTAGCTTTGCGTAATCCATATTTCTTACGTTCTTTTATACGAGAGTCTCTAGTCAAAAGTCCATAAGGTTTTAAAAGAATACGATTTTGTAATTTCATTTTACATAATAATCTTGCAACACCTAATCGAATCGACTCCGCTTGACCTGTAATTCCGCCCCCTTTAACAATTGTAATTATATCAAATTGTTTTTCTAAATTTAAAATTTTAAGAGGTAACCAAATATTATTTAAATAAGATGGATTATATTGTAAATATTTTTCACCTGGAATATTATTAATAACAATATTTCCATTTCCTGGAATTAAAAAAACTCGAGCAATAGACTGTTTTCTTTTTCCAATTCCGACTTTATCTTTTTGAAAAATTGATTCTATTTTAGAATTCATAAACTTATTTATATTTATAATTTAATTCAAATTAAACAGTACAGGGTTTTGAGCCTCATGAGAATGTTGAGAATCATTATAAACCTTTAAACGTTTATAAAATGTTTTTCTTAAACCACTTGGTAACATATTTTTAACAGAACTTTCAATAATTCGTTTTGGAACTTTTTCAAAAACTAATTTCAAAGAACTGCCAGGTTTTCCTGGGTTATATACTCGATATTTAGGATGACCGACAGACCAAGAATCCAAATACATTGTTTGAGCATTTATTATAATGACATAATCACCTGTATCAATTGATGGATGATAATCCACTTTATGTTTTCCTTGCAATATTTTAGCAATTGTTGTTGCGACACGACCTAATGGCTTATTATCCGCATCAACTATATACCATTTTTTCGAATTATATTTAGAAATTGGAATAAATGTCTTGTTCATAGATTATATGATTTATTAAAGATTAAAGGTGGCTATTTGAAGACTATTCCTAATTTGTTTTTTAGAGTCATAAAAACTTCATCTGCTGATTTACGTCCAAAATTTTTAAGTTCCTGTAGTTTTTTTGGAGAATATTCTAATAAATCACCTATAGTATTAATTTGTGCACGTTTTAAACAATTATATGGACGAACTGATAATTTTAGTTCTTCAATCGGAATGTTTCTATACGGATTTAATGAAACTGGTAGATTATCAGATATTAATTCAGTAGTTTCATCAATTATTTTACTTTCAATCAATGAATTAAAAAAATTGACAACAAATTCCAATGTTTCAGAAATTGCCTCTTCCGGTGTTAGACTACCATTTGTAGAAACATCTATAATTAACCGTTCACTAACATTTTTAGAATTGTCGTAAACATTTTCAATCTTAAAATCTACCTTTTTAACTGGCATAAAAACTGCATCTATTTGTAGAAAACCATCAGATTGATTATTAAAGGTTTGCTGAGCAAGTTTATAACTAGTTCCATGCTCAATTTTAAGTTCAATTTCTAGTAGATTAGATGTCGAGATTGTCGCTATATAATGATTTGGATTAACAATTTCGACCAATGGAGATAGTTGAATTAAATCAGCAGTAAGAACTGCTGGGCCTTGAATTTTTAAACGAGCAAACTGTGGTTCTTTAGTCTTACTTTTTAAGACTATGCCTTTTAAGTTTAGTAAAATTTCTAATATATCTTCACGCACTCCTTTTATAGTAGAAAACTCATGTTTAAAACTCGCGAATCGAACAGCGGTAATACATGTTCCTACCAAATCGCCTAATAAAATTCTTCTTAATAAATTACCTATTGTTATGCCTTGACCAGGTCGTAATCCAGTAATTAAAAATCTACCATATAAAGTTTCTGATTCAGTTTTTTCTGATTTCAAACATTTAATTTGAAGATTTATCATATTTTAAATTTATTATATAAATTTTAAAAACAATAAATTAAACTCGCCGACGCTTTGGTGGTCGACAACCATTATGTGAAATGGGAGTAATATCTTGAATCGCATTAATTTCAAATCCAGCTGCTTGTACTGCCTTAATAGCAGTTTCACGCCCAGATCCTTGTCCTTTGACTTCTATCTCAACACTTTTTAAACCAAAATTCATAGCATCTAAAGATGCTTTTTTTGCCGCCGTTTGAGCAGCATAAGGAGTACTTTTTCTTGTTCCGTTAAACCCAGTACTACCCGCTGAAGCCCAAGAAATTGTATCACCAGCTAAATTTGTAATAGTGACAATTGTATTATTAAAAGTTGATTGAATGTGAACAATACCCGAAGTATTAATATTTTTAGATTTTTTAGAAACTGTTTTTCTTATTTTTTGTGCCATAGTCAATAAAATTAATTATTTTATATTCATATTTTATTACTTTTTCTTACCTGTTACAGTTTTTTTAGTACCTTTTCGAGTACGTGCATTTGTCCGAGTTCTTTGTCCACGAACAGGTAGGTTATTACGGTGGCGTTTACCCCGATGACAGCTAATTTCATTTAGTCGTTTTATATTTAAACCATTAAATCTTCTTAAATCACCTTCTAATTTTAAATCAATTTTTTCTAATTCGTTACGTATTGCAATTGTTTCATCATTTGTTAAGTTATCTGTCCTAGTCGTTGGACTAATCTTAGCATTTTTAACAATTGTCTTTGCAGAAGTTAAACCGATTCCATGAATATAAGTTAAAGCATATTCAATTCTTTTATTTCTTGGTAAATCTATACCTATTAATCTTATCACTTAAATAACTCCTTTAAATTATTAACCTTATCTTTGTTTATGTTTAACATTTTCAAAAATTACTATAATTTTTCTATGATATTTATTACATATGGGTTTTACAGAAAGACAAACTCTTGTTACTTATCAATTAATATTTTTTAATTTTTTAATCAAACATGTCATTATAAATATTTGATAAAAATATACTACGCATTTCTCTTAACAAATCAAGAACAACACCTACTAAAATTAAAAGTGAGGTAGTTCCTAATCCATTGAAACTAGAAACAGGTAGAATCGCTTCAATAATATTAGGTAAAGTTGCAAGAATTGCTAATATAAAGGCTCCTAATAATGTAACACGTTTCATTACTTGTTTTAAATAAAATGTTGTTTCGATACCTGGCCTAACGCCAGGTATCGAAACTGACATTTTTTGTAATTCATCTGAAACATCTTTTGGGTTTAATACAATTGTTGAATAAAATGAACTAAACAATAGTATTAATGTAAAATAACTAACCCAATAAATAATTTTTGAAGATTGGATTATTGAAGGAAGACTTAAAATAGGTAATAAAACTAAATTACTAAAATAGTTTGGAAGAACTAAAACTGCTGTTGTTAATATAATTGGCATAACACCTGCTTGATTAAAACGTAGAGGAATATAATTATTTTCTGGTAATGGTGAAAAATTCGATAACGATTGACTTAATTGTTTAGAAGATATTAATGGAATAATTCTTGCTCCTTCTTGCAATAAAACAATTCCAAAAATTGCCGTAAAACATAATATACTAATAAGTAACCAAGACTCAAAATTTAAACTTTCTCTATTTTCGGAAATTAATTTTTGTCCTAAATTTGGTAAAGTTGATACAATATTGGTATAAATTAGTAATGAAGCACCATTTCCTAAACCATGTTCAGTTATAAATTCACTTAACCAAAGAACTATCATTGACCCAGTAGTTAACCAAAGAATAATTTCAAAAGCTAGAAATGGAGTCCAATTAAATAAAACGCGTTTTAAATAAAAAGCTATTCCAAAACTTTGTATAAAAGCCCATATTAAAGTAATAAAACGAGTTAATTTATTAAGCGTTCGTTTGTTTTCACTCGACCTATCTTTTTGTAATTTTGTTAGTTTTGGAAAAATAGTGACCAATAATTGCATTATGATTGAAGCATTAATATATGGAAAAATATTTAAAGTAAACAGTCCAATTACAAATGTATCATTGCCAGAAAAAGTACTTACTAAACTTCTGGTCAAAGAATGTCGCTGAATATAAAAGGCTAAATAACCATGATCAATTCCTGGAACTGGTAAAAAAGTACCAAGTCGAACAAAAACTAGTATAGCCAAACTTAATAAAAAACGTTTTAATAAAATATTATTGTAATTAAGTTCTTTCATGTCCCTTTCAATTTTTTTTAAGCTTTTATTATAAATTTAAATCACGTTTTTTGGCTACATCAGATTTTGTTCTTAAATTACTTAATGCAACGATTGAAGCACGTGCATTATTTAATAAATTATCAGAACCCAATTGTTTTGCAATTACATTTTTAACTCCTGCAACTTCTAAAACCGTTCTAACGGCTCCGCCAGCAATTACCCCTGAACCTTCAATTGAAGGTCTCATAATGATTTTACATGCTCCAAAATCACCAATAACATTATGAGGAATACTTAAACTTTTAGTAATTGGGACTGTAATTAAATTCTTTCTCGCATCTGTTTTTGCTTTTTTAAAAGCATTTATAACATCATTCGCTTTTGCAACACCAACACCGACTACACCATTTTCATCTCCAATTACAACAATAGAACGAAAGCTTAATTTTTTACCACCTTTTGTAACTTTTGATACTCGACTAATTTTTATTAATCTTTCTAAAAATTCGGGTGATTTTGAATTATCAGAACGTCGACGATTTTTTTTATTAACTTCTTTTAAATCATTGGCCATAGAAATTTATTTCTTTAGATTTATTTTACTGATTAAAATTCTAACCCACCATCTCTTACTCCATCTGCTAAAGCTTTAATTCGTCCATGATAAAGATAAGGGCCCCGATCAAAGACAATTTTAGTAATATTTTGGCGAAGACTAAGTTTTGCTAATTTTTGACCCATTAATCTCGATGCATTACAGGTTCGACCATTTTTTAAATCAAGTTTAATATCTCTATCTAATGTTGAACAAGAGATTAATGTAGTCGATGTTATATCATCAATTATCTGAGCATAAATATTTTCATTTGAACGATAAACAGATAATCGAGGTCGTTCCAAGGTTCCTTTCAAAGAACCTCTTAAACACTCTCGTTTTAATTGTTTATATTTTGTAGGTTTTAGTTTTTTATTTTTGTTTTTAAGTCTTAATAAAACTTTCTTTGAAAATTTCATACTTTTATATTTTTAATTCAATTTATGTGAAATATTTAAAAATTTTTATAAATACTATTTTTTGCCCGATTTACCTGCTTTTCTTACTATATGTTCACCTTCGTAAAGTATACCTTTTCCTTTATAAGGCTCTGGCGGACGCCAAGATCGAATTTTTGATGCAAATAAACCTAATTCCTCTTTATTACATCCTTTTAATTCTAATTTAGTATTTTGAATAATTTCAACTAAAATTCCATCAGGAATTTCCATGATAACTTGATGACTATATCCTAAGTTTAAAACAAGCTTTTTTCCTTGAATAACACCTCGATACCCAACACCTATTAATTGCATTCGAATTGTAAACTGTTCTGAAACTCCAATTACCATGTTGTTAATTAGTGTTCTATATAATCCATGCAAAGCTCGATTTGTTTTTGATTCATTTTCTAAATCTACAATTAAAATGCCATCCTCTTGTTTTATATTTAAACAATTCGGTAATGTATTATGTAATAGTCCAAATTTTCCTTTTACACTTATTTCTGATCCATTACATGTAATATCTACATTTGTTGGTATTTTAATTGGTAATTTTCCAATACGTGACATAAAATATCTCCAATTACCAAATATAACATAAAATTTCACCACCAATTCCAAGTTCTTTAGCCGTAAAATTACTCATCACTCCTTTTGAAGTTGAAATAATTGCAATTCCTAAATTTCCCAGGACTTGAGGAAGATTATTTATTCCACTGTAAACTCTTAACCCAGGTTTACTAACCCGTTTTATTTTTTGTATAACAGGTTCTCTTGATTTTCCTTTATATTTTAATAAAATAATAAAATATCGATTTGGATTTTCTTCATATTTTTTAATATCTTCAATAAAACCTTCTTCCTTAAGAATAGACGCAATTGCTAATGACATTTTTGTAGTCGGAATTTGAACAATTTGATGTTTTAGTAGATTCGCATTCCTGATTCTTGTTAACATGTCTGAAATTGTATCTGTAACCATAATTTTTTAATATAGTTTTTTTATAAATATAATTATTTATTATTCTTGTGCCCAACGTTTTCTGCGTAAATGTTTCTTACGATCCCAGACTTGACTTATATCTTGTAAAGATTCATATCGTTCATAATACCCAGAATCGTTTAATGGAAATCTTAAGAATTTTAAAAGAACCATCCCATTGAAAATATTATTAAAAATTGTTTTTTTCGAGTTTGAATCTATAACCAATGTAATAGTAAAACCTTGTACTTGAACTACATCTTCATAATCTATTTCAGGAAATATAAGTTGTTCTTTTAAACCAAATGTATAATTACCTGCTTTATCAAAACTTCTTACTGATAACCCACGAAAATCACGGATTTGTGCAAAAGTAAAAAAGATAAGTTTTGTCAAAAATGTATACATTTTTTCGCCACGTAGAGTTACAGTCAACCCTAATTCCATATCTTCTCGAATCTTGAATCCAGCAATTGCTTTTTTTGATTTAGTTATAATAGGTTTTTGACCTGTAATTTTTGTAAATTCTTCAATACTTTTTTTCAAAATATTTGTATTTTGAGCAGCTAAACCTAACCCCCGATTAATTTGAATCTTTTTTAATTTTGGGATTTTGTGACAATTCCCAAACATTTTTGAGTGGTTATAGCTTAAAATAGGTTGAATTCCTTCATTATACTCTTTTTTGATATTATTTAATAATCGATTAATTTCAGCTTTTTCTTCTAATAAATGAGAATTACGCATATTATTTAATTATTTTGAAGCTCTTTTGAATTTAATTTTACGTTTGAATGATGAATTGGAGCTTCAAATTGTTTAATTTCTCCAACTTCATTATCTTTATTTGGTTTAATATGTTTAAATTTAAAATTAATGCCTTTTACTATGATTTTACCTGTATTTTTATATACTTTTATAATTTCACCAGTTTTATTTTTTTCTGAACCAGAAATTACTTTAATTGTATCACCAATTTTGACATGCATTTTTTGTAATTTACTCATTTATAAAACCTCCGGTGCTAATGAAACGATTTTTGAATAGTTTTTATCACGAATTTCTCTAGCAATAGGACCAAAAACTCGTGTTCCTCTTGGATTATTTTCTGCATTAACAATAACTGCAGCATTATCCTCAAATCGAATATACATTCCATCTTGACGTCTAATTGTTTTACAAGTTCGTACAATAACAGCTCGAACTATATCTGAACGTTTAATTGGCATATTTGGTAATGCTTCTTTAACAACACCGATTATAGTGTTACCAATTCGTCCGTATTTTCGATTTCCACCAAGAACTCGTATACACATAATTTTTCGAGCTCCAGTATTATCAGCCACTGTTAAAACAGTTTGGGGATAAATCATATAAATTTAATATTATTTATTAGTTAATTATAGCTGATTTTGCAAGCATTTTCATTGCTAACCAACGTTTTCGTCGGCTCAAAGGACGATATTCTTGAATTAAGATTTGGTCACCAATATTACATTTGTTATATTCATCATGAACTAGATATTTTCTTGTTTTAACAACGGTTTTATTATAAATCGGGTGTGGATATCGATTTTCGACTTTAACAACAGCCGTCTTTTCCATTTTATTACTTATTACAATACCGATTTTTTCTTTTACTGGCATTTAAAACTCCTTAATCTTTTTTATCAGATAAATTAATGGATTATTTTTGAATTGAATTTAATCTTAAATTTAGAAGAGTTTTCAAATGAGCTAATCGTCGTTTTGTATGCTTTATTTCATGGGATTTAAAGGGTTGCCGCGTAGCTTTTTTAAATCTTAATGTAAATAATTGTTTTTTACTTTTAACAATTGATTCTGATATTTCGTCATTTGAAAGCTTAGTATTATCATCAAATTTTGGTATAGCCATAATTTATTCAAAATTATTTTTAACAATGAATTTTGTTTTAATAGGTAATTTATAAGCTGCTAAATTAAGAGCAGCACGTGCAATATCTTCAGGAACAGACGCTATTTCAAATAAAATTGTTCCGGGTTTAACAACTGCAACCCAATAGTCAACTGCACCTTTACCTGAACCCATACGTGATTCTGCTGCTCTTGCAGTAACTGTTTTATCTGGAAAAATTCTAATCCATAAGGAAGCACCACGTTTTGTATAACGTGTAATTGTTCGGCGAGCAGCTTCAATTTGACGTGACGTAATCCAGGTTGGTTCTAAAGCTTGTAAACCAAAATTACCAAAAGATATTTCATTTCCTCTAACAGCTTTTCCTTTCATTCTTCCACGATGAAACTTTCGATATTTTGTTCGTTTTGGACTCAACATAAGAAATTAATATAAACTTTTTATTTTTTTAAAATTTCACCTTTAAATAACCAAACTTTAATACCTAAAATACCATAAATAGTATTAGCTTCTTTAGTTGCATAGTCAATGTTTGCTCGTAATGTTTGTAATGGTACACGACCTTCTCGAATCCATTCACTTCGAGCAATTTCTGCCCCATTTAGTCGACCAGAAACTTGAATTTTAATCCCATTAACTTGATCATTGTGAGCATATTGCATAGCTTCGCGAATAGCACGACGGAAAGCAACACGAGTTTCTAATTGTTTTACAACAAAATTACCTAATAATGAAGCATTTAAATTAACTTTTTCAACTTCTAAGATATTTATAGTTATTTTTCGATTAGAAGGTAACATTTTTTTAATTTTCTTTAGCAAAATTTGGATACCTAACCCTTTATTACCAACTAAAACACCAGGACGACCGGTTTCAATATTAAGTTCAATCTGATCATTTAATCCATTACGATTAATGAAAATATTTGAAATACTTGCTTGTTTTATTAATTTATTTAAGTATGTGCGAATTTTATCATCTTCTTCTAGTAAATTTGAGTATTGATTTAGTTTAGTATACCAAGAAGATTTATGTTCTTGAACAATTCCTAATCTAAATCCCAATGGATGTGTTTTTTGGCCCATGGTATTAATTTCTTAATTAAAAATTTTATAATGTTGTTAATTTTTAGATTTAACAACAACCGTTATATGACAAGTTGGTTTTAAAATACGAAATGCTCGTCCTTGAGCACGAGGGCGAATTCGTTTTAATTTTGGTCCTTCATTTGCATAAACTTCATCAATAAATAATTTTTTTTTATCCAAATTATAATTATTCTGTGCGTTGGCTGCTGCAGAGTAAATTGCTTGCCAAACTGGACCACTGGCACTATAAGGTAAAAATTCTAGGATCATTAAAGCTTCTTGATAAGAACGTCCACGAATTTGATTTAATATCCGTCTGACTTTATGAGGCGACATCCGAATATATTTAGCTACTGCTTTTACCCGTTGAGTATTAGACATAACATTTTTTACTTAATATTTTTAAATTTTAATATTAATCTTTAGAGAAAAAGGTAAAAATCATATTTTTACCATAAAGGTTCTTTTTTTATAGGGGGAGCTTTATATTCAAAACCTAATTTAATGATTACATTATAGCTATATTTTAAATTATGCGAATCTCTATGAATAAATTGATTATTATTTAGTCTTTTTTTAATGTAAATATCTTCAATCCAAAGTTTTAAAAGATTTGTAGAATGATTATTTTCACTATAAGTAGCAACCGAATATAAAATTTGTAAAATCTCATTTTGTTCTGTGATGTTTTCAATTTCTGAAACAATTTTTAGTGCATTATAAAAAGATCGACCTTTAAGGCTTTTTAAAATACCGTTTACATTTTGAGATATTAACTCAGTATTTTTTGTATTTATCGTGATAAATTTTAAAATCATAGGATCTGGATAAATACGAAAAAAATCTGTACATTTTGGATGTGGTATAAGTACAACCATATTTGTCTTCTTTAACGTTTTGATTTTTTATCCGTTTTAATATGTGATCTAAATGTTCTAGTCGAAACAAATTCCCCCAACTTATGACCAACTAATTGATCTGAAATAAATATTGGAACATGCTGTTTTCCATTATAAACAGCAATCGTATGTCCTACCATATCTGGCAAAATAGTTGAACTACGTGACCAAGTAATAATTGTACTTTTTTTATTATTACTATTTAACTTATCAATTTTTTTTAATAAATGATAAGCAATAAATGGTCCTTTTTTTAATGATCTTGACATATTTATAATAGATTAAAATTTTTTTTAAGAATTATGCAATTATCTTCGTCGAAGTATATATTTATTGCTTAATTTTTTCTTTTTCCTTGTTTTTATACCTAATGCAGGTTTACCCCATGGTGTTAATGGTCGTGTTCGTCCAACTGGAGCTTTCCCTTCTCCACCACCATGCGGATGATCACACGGATTCATTACTGAACCACGAACAGTTGGTCTTTTTCCTAACCAACGAGTTCGTCCAGCTTTACCACTTCGAACTAAAAAAGCATCATCAAAACTAATTTCACCAATAGTCGCAAAACATTCTTTTCTAATTAATCGTATTTCTTTTGATGGTAATCGTAATGTTACATAGTTACCTTCTTTTGCGAGTATTTTAGCAGAGGTACCTGCAGCTCTTACAATTTGACCACCCCGATTTGGACTTAATTCTACATTGTGAATAGAACTACCTAATGGAATTTGTTCTAATGGTAAACAATTACCATTTTTAAATGGTGAATTTATACCTGACATTATAGAATCACCTACATTTAAATTACTTGGGTGTAATATATATCTTTTTTCTCCGTCTTTATATTTAACTAATGCAATTCGTGCATTACGATTTGGATCATATTCAATAGCAGCAACTGTTGCTTCAATATCATGTTTATTACGGCGAAAATCAATTGATCGATATCTTTTTTTGTGTCCACCACCTCGATGTCGGACCGTTATAATACCACGATTATTTCTACCTTTTTTTCGATGATTTGATTTTATTAGTTTTTTTTCTGGTTTAACTTTTGTAATTTCATCAAATGATGAAAGTGCACGATCTCTTGTTCCTGGAGTATATGATTTATAAATACGAATACTCATACTATTTTAATTTTATAGATTTAAATTTTATTCAAATAAGTTTATTGTATCTCCTTCAGATAAAATTACAATTGCCTTTTTATAATGTGATTTCCAACCAAGATATTTTCCGACACGTTTTTTCTTTTTTGGTAAATGACAAGTATTAACTTTTATAACTTTTACATCGAATAAATATTCAATGGCAGATTTGATTGTAATTTTATCAGATTTCGGGTCTACAATAAAACTATATTGATTATTTTCTAACAGTCTTGTCGCCTTATCTGTAATAAGTGGATATTTAATATTATCAGCACTATTTCGATTAAAATATGAGGGATTACTCATAATAAATTTCCTTTATGTCATTTATTGCTAGTGGGGTCAATAAAATTTGTTTGGCTTTTAACAAACAAAGACTATTTAAATTTGAAGCTGAAATTAATTCAACATTTTTCAAATTACGAGTTGACAATTTTAAAGAATTTGTTTTTTTAGAAACAATTATCAATAAGTTTTGATTTAAATCTATACTACAAGTTTTACAAAAATCACAGAAAACTTTAGTTTTTGGTGTTTCTAATAAATTTTCTAAATTATCTATTACCGAAATATTATTTCTCTTGCTATAAAGTAATGTTTGTAAAGATAATTTTCGTTCTTTTTGATTTAATTTTAACAATTTAACTCTTGGTTTTGGACCAAAAATTACACCCCCACCTTTCCATAATGGTGAACGATTTGAACCAGCACGTGCACGGCCTGTTCCTTTTTGTTTCCAAGGTTTCCGACCACCACCTCGAACTTCACCTCGAGTTTTGGTTGAAACTGTTCCTTGTTTTTGTTGAATTTGTTGTCGTGAAATATCCTTATGGATTAGATAATTTCCAAATGTTTCAAGAACAGTTAATTTTAATTCTTGTTGGTTATCTAATATTTGACCACTCTTATCGAGTACATTGTATGTTACAAATTTTTGAACAGCCATAATTATTTTACTGTAATCATATCTAAGAAAATAGAAATAAAATTAATGTGAGGCAATAATACTTAATAAATTACCTGGTTTACCTGGTACAGAGCCTTTTACAACTAAAATATTTTCTTTACTATCTATTAATATGATTTTTAATTTTTTAATATTTATAATTTTGTTTCCTAACTGACCTGCCATTTTTTTACCTGGTAATACACGACCAGGTGTTGTTCCCATCCCAATTGAACCGGGTGCTCGATGATTTTTTGAACCGTGAGTCATAGGTCCTCGAGCAAAATTATGCCGTTTTTGAACCCCTGAAAATCCCTTTCCTGAACTTTTTCCTCTAACATCAACAAGTTGTCCTGTTGTAAAAGTTTCGACATTTAAAACCTGATTGATTTGAAAATCTTCTGGATTATTAATTTTAAATTCTTTAAGATATTTTAGAGGTTGAATATTTGATTTTTGTAAATGACCTAATTCAGGTTGCGTTAATGATTTTCTTGAAACGTTTCCATAACCAATTTGAATAGCGTTATAACCATCTTTTAAAACAGTTTTAACTTGTGTAATAATACATGGCCCAATTTTTAGAACGGTAACGGGTATTATTTTACCTGATTCATCAAAAATTTGAGTCATACCAATTTTATTCCCTAATAAACCTAAAGACACTGTATTTCTCCAATTTATATATAGATATATATTGATATATAAAAAAATAACTAAAATAAATAAAAAACAAGCAAATTATTTTTTATAATTTAATTTTCCTAAATTAATTACCCTATGCAGGCAATATTTACACTTATATTGAATAAATAAATATTTTCGGAAAGTCTAGTTATAGTAATTTAAACTTAATTAATATAATTAAAATATATTAAATTTTACAAAAATAAATTATGGGAAAAGTTGTTGGAATAGATTTAGGTACAACAAATTCGGTAGTAGCTGCTATTGAAGGTGGAAAACCAAGTGTTATAACAAACGCAGAAGGCTTACGAACAACACCTTCGATCGTTGCCTATACAAAAAAACAAGAACTATTAGTTGGACAAATTGCAAAACGACAAGCGGTAATAAACCCAGCAAATACATTTTTTTCTGTTAAACGGTTTATTGGGTCAAAAGTAGATGAAGTTTCAAAAGAATCAAAAGAGCTACCTTATAAAGTAATAGAAGATCAAAACAAAAATTTAAAGATAAGTTGCTCGTCTTTAGATAAAAATTTTAGTCCTGAAGAAATATCAGCTCAAGTTTTAAGAAAATTAGTTAAAGATGCTAGTATATATTTAGGACAAGAAATTACTCAAGCTGTTATTACAGTTCCAGCCTATTTTAACGATTCTCAGCGGCAAGCAACGATGGATGCTGGAAAAATTGCAGGAATCGAAGTTTTACGAATTATTAATGAACCAACAGCAGCATCTTTAGCTTATGGTTTAGATCAAAAACAAAATGAAACAATATTAGTTTTTGATTTAGGAGGTGGAACATTTGATGTCTCAATTTTAGAAGTCGGGGATGGTATTTTTGAAGTATTGTCAACAGCAGGTGATACAAGCTTAGGTGGCGATGATTTTGACAAAGTTTTAGTTAATTGGCTTGTAGATGATTTTAAAAAACAAGAAGACATTGATTTAGTAAATGATATTCAAGCTTTACAACGATTAACTGAGGCAGCAGAAAAAGCAAAAACAGAATTATCTACGGTTGATAAAACAACGATTCATTTGCCTTTCATTACAGCAGATAAAACTGGTCCTAAACATATTGAAAAAGAGTTGACAAGAGAACATTTTGAAAATTTATGTAAAGAATTAATAAATCGATGTAGAATTCCAGTTGAAAAAGCATTAAATGATGCTCGATTAGAAAAATCTAGTATAAATGAAATTGTTTTAGTTGGTGGTTCAACTAGAATTCCCGCAATTCAAAATTTAGTAGAATCAATTACTGGCAAAAAACCAAATCAAACTGTAAATCCTGATGAAGTAGTAGCAATTGGAGCAGCAATTCAAGCTGGTATTTTAGCTGGTGAAATCAAAGATATTTTATTATTAGATGTAACACCTTTATCACTAGGAGTTGAAACATTGGGGGGAGTAATGACAAAAATTATTGCTAGAAATACAACAATACCTACTAAAAAATCGGAAATGTTTTCCACAGCTGTTGATAACCAAACAAATGTTGAAATTCATGTAGTACAAGGTGAGCGAGAATTAGTTGGAGATAATAAAAGCTTAGGTAATTTCCGATTAGATGGAATTCCAAATGCTAGTAGAGGAGTTCCACAAATTGAAGTTACCTTTGATATTGATGTCGACGGACTTTTATCAGTGAAAGCTAAAGAAGTTGAAACTGGTATTGAACAATCTGTAACAATTCAAGGAACATCAACACTAAATCAGACTGAAGTTGAAGAAATGCTAAAATCAGCAGAAGAATATGCGAAAGTTGATCAAGAAAAACGAAAAAATATTGATTTAAAAAATAATGCAGAAGCATTGTGTTATGAAACAGATAAACAATTTTTACTAATTAAAGATAATATTCCAGTTGAAAGACAAGAAATAATATCTAAATTAATTGAAGATACTAAAGGAAATATTCAATCCGAAAATTTTGAAGAATTAGAAAAACAAATTGAAGAGTTAAAATTGATTATAAAAGAGTTAGCAGAATTAGCTAATACTAAATAAACTTTAATGTTAAATTGTCATATTAAATTTTAATAAAAATTTAATATGACAATTTAAGTTATTTTTGAATAATTTTACCTTTTTTCAATAAATTTGCTACAGTTTGTGTAGGCTGTGCACCAACTTTTAGCCAATAGATAATTTTTTCTACTTTAAAATGAACTTCTTTAGTTATTGGACTATAATATCCAACTTGTTCAATTGCACGTCCATTTCTTCGACGTTCTGAAGGCATTATTACCAAGCGATATGATGGTTGTCGTTTTCGACCGATTCTTTTTAATCTTAATTTTAACATGTTAATTATATGTATATAGTTTGTATAGACTACAATAATTTATTTACTGAAATTATAATAAAGTATTTGTTCTTTTTATGTAAAAATAATACAATATTAACGACGTGAATAATACTCAATTACTAGTAATTCATCTAATTCTAATAAAATGTCATCACGGCTACAGTAATTTAAAACTTTTGCTTCATTTTTTTCTTTGTCAAAACTTAAATGTAATGCAACATCATTAAGCTGTGTCATTTTTAAATTTTCTTCTACTAAATTTTTTGAACTTGTTTTTTGTTTAATACTAACAATATCATTAATTCGACATTGAAAACTTGGAATATTTAATACCTCACCATTTATTGTTATATGACCATGATTAACAAGTTGACGTGCGCTAGCCATTGTTGGTGCAAACCCTAATCTAAAACAAATTGTATCTAATCTCATTTCTAATAATTGAAGTAAAATTAAACCAGTTACACCTTTTCGTCTCCTAGCTTCTTTAACATAACTAAACAATTGATTTTCTGTTATTCCATAATTAAATTTTAGTTTTTGTTTTTCTTCTAATCTCAATCCGTATTGAGTAGATTTTTTACTATTTTCATCTCTATTTTTACCGTGTTGGCCTGGACTAGTTTTTTTTTTCGATTGTTTATTTGTAAGCCCAGGTAATGTACCTAACCGACGAGTAATTCTTAATCTAGGACCGAGATAACGTGACATATTTATATTTTAATTCTGAAATAATTTTCTTAGTATTCGTTAATTAATATTGAAAAACATATTAGGGCGAACGACCGGACTTGAACCGGCGAATGGTGGAATCACAACCCACTGCCTTAACCACTTGGCCACGCTCGCCAAAAATAATACTGTAGCTTATTTATATTTTAACATTTTTCTGTAGTAAAGTCTAGTGATTAAAAAAAATAGAGAAATAAGTATTTTTAGGCAATTTTTAATTTTTGTGAATATAATTATCAGCAATTTATAAAATAATATTACAATATAAAAATTAAACATAATATCATGAATAAAATACAGAAATTTAAAAGTTTTTGGTTTAATGGTGAAAAATATTTAAGTTCAAATCATAAATTATCAATTTATGATTTAATTAATTATTTTAATTATAATCCTTCTTTGTTAGTAGTTGAATATAATAAATTTATAGTAGTAAAAAAAAATTGGAAAAAAATTGTTATAAAAGATAATGATAAAATTGAAATCCTTACAATTGTTGGCGGTGGATAAATTATTAATTTATAATGCTAAACTTGTTTAATTTCAGTTTTAAGATTAGATTTAATAGAAAAGAAAAACTTTGGTTTGGAATTCAAAAATAAATATAAAGTTTATATGTATTTTCATAGGTACTGGGGACCAGTAAAACAGCAATTATTTGTATAAATTAATTATAACGAATAAAATTAATTAGTAAACTAATTATTAAACTTTATATTAAATTTCGATCTATACTTTATTATAGATAAAAACAGATATTAATAACCATAACAAATTATTTACTTTAAGATTTTGAACCTAAATTGCTTGAGTGAAAATTAAACCATTGGTTTCACTATATTTTTCCATAAATCGCATAAATCGGTTCCAATCATCATGACTTTTCATTATATATATAGACTCGACAAATTCGGGTTTTCCATTAATAAACCGAGCATATACATCTCGTGTTTCTAATGTTCCTTCATCATCAATTAAGTACATACCTGTAATTTCTCTTTCTTTTGGTATATTTTTATTTAAAATATTTGGATTTTTAAATCGAAAAGTTGCCGTCCCAGTGCTACCATCACGTGAACGGGTTAATCTAACATCAGGTAAAATTTTTTCATTTATACCTTTTATGAATTGTATTTTTGCTTCCATCTTTTTCTCTTTCCTTGATAAAGATTAGTGTTTAATTCTAAATTACTGGGGTGGCAGGATTCGAACCTACGAATGGCGGAGTCAAAGTCCACAGCCTTACCGCTTGGCGACACCCCAAAACCATAGTACAGTTTTAGTTCTAAAACTAAATACATATTTAATCTATTTGTGTATTTTTGTATTGGGCAAGAAGGGATTCGAACCCTTGACACCGTAGTTCGTAGCCACGTGCTCTAGTCCACTGAGCTACAAGCCCAAACTGTATTACTTGTTAGATTGTACAAATAAACATTAAAGTTAGTAAAGCTTTTATATAAAATTTATTTTATTTTGTTATTTGACTTGCATTATTTTTAATCTATATTTTAGACTGACTTATAATTTAATTTTAACAATGTCTAATACTAAATGGCTAAAAAAATTTTATATCAAGATAATGCTAGACGAGCTTTAGAACGCGGAATGGAAATAATGGTTGAAGCAGTTTCTGTTACATTAGGTCCTAAAGGTAGAAATGTTGTTTTAGAAAAAGTATATGGTTCTCCTCAGATTGTTAATGATGGAGTAACAATTGCCAAAGAAATTAGTTTAGAAGATCATATTGAAAATACTGGTGTTTCATTAATTAGGCAAGCTGCAGCTAAAACGAACGATGTCGCTGGTGATGGTACAACAACTGCAACCGTTTTAGCTTACGCTATGGTTAAAGAAGGTTTAAAAAATGTAGCTGCCGGGGCTAATCCAATTTCTATTAAATTAGGAATGGAAAAAGCGACACAATTTTTAGTAACCCAGGTTAATGAATTTGCACAATCAGTTGAAGAAATTCAATCCATTCAACAAGTTGCTTCAATTTCTGCTGGAAATGATGATATTATTGGTTCTTTAATTGCTGATGCATTAGCAAAAGTTGGAAAAGAAGGTGTAATATCTTTAGAAGAAGGAAAAGGAATAACAACAGAATTAGAAATAACAGAGGGAATGAAATTAGAAAAAGGATTTATATCTCCTTATTTTGTTACAAATACCGATAAGATGGAAGTATCTTATGATAACCCTCTTATTTTATTAACCGATAAAAAAATCACTTTAGTTCAACAAGATTTATTACCCATTTTAGAATTAGTAACAAAAACAAAACGACCTCTTGTTATTATTGCAGAAAATGTTGAGAAAGAAGCGTTAGCTACACTAATATTAAATAAACTTCGTGGTATAGTAAATGTGGTTGCAGTTCGAGCACCTGGATTTGGAGAACATAGAAAATTAATGTTAGAAGATATGGCTATTCTAACTGGTGGTAGCGTAATTACTCAAGATGCTGGGTTAAGTCTAGATAATATTCAATTAAATTTGTTAGGGCAAGCTCGAAGAGTAATTGTTAATAAAGAAGTAACTACGATTATTACAGATGGAACTGAAAATGAGGTTCAAATTCGTTGTGAACAATTAAGAAAACAAATCAATGTTGTTGATACTGGTTATGAAAAAGAAAAATTACAAGATCGAATTGCAAAACTTTCAGGTGGAATTGCTGTTATTAAAGTTGGAGCAATAACAGAAACTGAAATGAAAGATAAAAAACTTCGATTAGAAGATGCAATTAATGCAACACGTGCAGCCGTTGAAGAAGGAATTGTTCCAGGCGGTGGTGCAACCTTGGCACACTTATCCCAAAATGTACTTAATTGGGCACGAAATAATTTGAAAGAAGATGAATTAGTAGGTGCTATGATTATTTCTAGAGCTATACTTGCACCATTAAAAAGAATTGCAGAAAATGCCGGAATTAATGGCCCTGTCATTGTTGAAGAAGTTCAACAAAAAGATTTTGAAATAGGATATAATGCAGCAAATAATACCTTTGTTCATATGTATAATTCAGGTATAGTTGATCCAGCAAAAGTAACTCGCTCTGGTCTTCAAAATGCAACTTCAATTGCAAGTATGATTTTAACAACGGAATGTATTATTGTGGATCAACCAGATTCCATAAATGAATAAAGCAACTAATTTATCAATTTAGATAATTGATCTAAGTAGTAATTTATGTTTATAAATTACTACCATTCCAACGTTCTAAAATTAATGTATTTGAACCATCATTATTTTGCTGATATTTTATTGGTTGAAAACCAATTTTTTGACTTTCACTGATTATAACTTCCCCCGCATATTGCTGACCAATTTTGTCTATAAAACTTTCAACTGGATATGGTTGTTTCCAGTAACTCATATCAACAACTAATTCATATTCTTTCCCATTCCAGCAGAAATTTATATCATACCCATTTGACTGTTCAATTATTAAATTTATATTATTGATTTTTGAACTTGATCTATTTGAATTATATAAATTTTCAATATTTAAGCTCTGTTCTATTTCTTGTCTTTTATATTTAATGTTTAATCGGTTTAATGCTTTTTCTAAATAAAATAAATTTTGAAAACGAGTTTTCATATTCGTAAAATGTGACATATTTTTATAATCAAACCTTAATATACATATGTTTAAGATAAATTATAGTAATATATCTCCATATTAAACGTCTATTTATAATTTAAATAATTTTATCAAATAAATAAAATACGTTTTTTGTATAAACCATATTTGAGAAATAAATCTTTTTTTCGTTGATTTCTATCATTAAAAAATAATAAAACAAAACTAGTACTTTTATTAAAGTAAAAACGGAATTAGTACTTAGTTGGAAAAATTCTTTAAACTAGTGAATTTATAGTATTTATAAAAAATTTACTATCTTTACAAACATAATAAACGATCATTAAATAAACTGGCTTTTATATAATTGTCAAACTGAATACAAATCTATCTTTTACCTTCAGTCTAATAATTGTTTTTGTTTAATAGGTCCATTTTTTTAGTTAATTACATTGTACATAAAAGTAATTTTTTAATGTTAATTTTAGTAGCTAAATATAACCAACATTTATTATTTTTTTTAATTAAATTAATTGAACTCTTTATAGAACTTTTAAAATAGTTTTAATTTTTAAATTTTATTAATTATAATTATGTTTGTTAATATCAATTTCTGTATTTAAATTTATAAGATTTATATAAAGGATTATCAAGTATGGATACTCGTTTACTAGTAATTGCGGCTCCTTTATTAGTTGCTGCCTCTTGGGCACTATTTAATATTGGTCGATTAGCAATCCAACAAATTCAACGTCTTTCACGTTAATATTTTAGAGCGCTTAAATTATATTATAAAAACTTTTCAAATTATTTGACTTTCCAGTAACTTTATCTTAAAGTTTGTTGATGTAAAGATATTTTTATCAGATTTAATACGATAAACAACTTTCAGAAAATAATAGATTAAAAAGCTTTTAATTTTTTAAAGCTGATTAATGTGTTTACATATTTTGAAATTTCTAATTGACTTATTATCAATAATATTATGGCAGTTCCAAAAAACCGGACCTCTAAAGCTAAAAGTCGGACTCGCAAAGCTAATTGGAAAATTAAGGCAAACAAAAAAGCTCAAAAAGCATTATCATTAGCTAAATCAGTTTTACAAGGTCAAACTACTAGTTTTATTTATAGTTTAAATGAAGAAGAATAAAATAGATAACTTTATTCTTCTTTATTTAATTTTTACATTAATCGTGAATCGCGGGTGTGGCGGAATTGGTAGACGCGCTAGATTTAGGTCCTAGTAACTTTTGTTTTGAGAGTTCGAGTCTCTCCATCCGCAATTTAAATATAAAACTTTTAAAAATTAACTATATTTCTGAAAACTTTTATTTGAAATAAAACAAATGAATCTTCCTTTTACTTTGCAACAATTGCGGATTATTAAAGCAATTGCTTCTGAAAATAGTTTTACACGAGCAGCAGAAATTTTATTTATTTCTCAACCTTCTTTAAGTAAACAAGTAAAAATTTTGGAAAATCGACTCGGTATTTTATTGATTAATAGGCAAAATAATACTATATCTTTAACTGAAGGAGGTAAATTATTTCTTCAATATTCAGAACGCGTACTAGCTTTATGTGAAGAAAGTTGCCGAGCATTAAATGATTTAAAAAATGGCGAACGTGGGAATTTAACTGTGGGTGCAAGTCAAACAATTGGAACATATTTAATGCCACGAGTATTAGCCTTATTTGCCCAACATTACCCTCAAATCAGTTTAAAAGTTCAAGTGGATTCAACACGTATAATAGCTAAACATGTTGTTGATCGTAATATAGATATTGCTGTTGTTGGTGGGAATGTACCTGATGAACTAAAACGAATGCTTAAAATTGAAAATTTTGTGGAAGATGAATTAACATTAATTATCCCTAAATCACATCCATTTGCTACAAGTAAAAAAATGTACATAAATAAAGATGATTTATATCATTTAAATTTTATTACTTTAGATCCGAATTCAACTATTCGAAAATTTATTGATAATATCTTAATCCAAAATAACATAGAAACTAAACAGTTTAATATAATAATGCAATTAAACTCGATTGAAGCTATCAAAACCGCAGTTAGTTTAGGGCTTGGTGCAGCTTTTGTATCTTCTTCTGCCATTGAGAAAGAAATTGAATTAAAAACCATTGAAATTATTAGAATTGAAAATATTAAAATAACTCGAACATTATCAATTATAACAAATAAAGAATGTTATAGATCAAAAGCTTTTGAATTTTTTTATAATGAATTATGCTCGTTACGAAAATTAACCCAGTATTAAAATTTTACTACGTTATAAATAATTTGACTTTATTAAAAAATTTTTAGTAACATTCATTTGCTATCTTTTAATATATTTTAATTTATGAAATATGCAATTGTAGAAATTAGTGGACGACAGTTTTGGGTAGAAACTGGAAAATACTATGATTTAAACCGTATACCAACCAAACTTGGTCAAGAAATATTACTAAATCGTGTTTTACTATTTAATAATGAAGGTGAAATTTTAATCGGAAAACCGTATCTTGATACAGTAAAAATCAAAGGAAAAGTTTTACAACATTTACGAGGTCGCAAAACACTTGTATACAAAATGCGTCCTAAAAAAAAGACACGAAAAAAACAAGGGCATCGTCAGGAATTAACACGAGTTCTTATTGAAGAAATAAATATTATTTAATAAAAAGGATTTTTAATGGCTCATAAAAAAGGTGCAGGTAGTACAAAAAACGGTCGCGATTCAAACTCAAAACGACTTGGCGTAAAAAAATTTGGAGGACATTTTGTTAAAGCAGGTAATATTTTAGTACGTCAACGCGGTATGAAATTTAAACCTGGAATTAATGTTGGATCTGGAAAAGATTTTACATTATTTGCTCGAGTTGACGGTATTGTTAAATTTGATTACAAAGATGCGAAACATAAACGAGTAAATATAATTGTTTAGGTATATTTATTTTTTTACTTTATTTAAAACATATACTTTTAAAAAATTTAAATACAATAAATTTATTGGGTTTCCAAATGTTAAAAACTTTATTTAATCAAAATTCAATAGCGGACAAATACAAAAATTTAGTTAATCAAATTAATGTTTTAGAAAATACAATGCAAACATTAACTGATTCTGAATTAAGAGCAAAAACATTTGAATTGAAAAAAATATACCCAAATAAACAAAATAAAGATTTTTTAATTGCAAATTCATTTGCAATTGCAAGAGAAGCAAGTATACGAACATTAGGTTTACGTCATTTTGATGTTCAATTAATTGGAGGATTAGTTCTCAACGAGGGTAAAATAGCAGAGATGAGAACTGGTGAAGGAAAAACATTAGTTGCAACTTTACCAACATATTTGAATGCATTAACAGGAAAGGGTGTTCATATTGTTACTGTAAATGACTATCTTGCTGAAAGAGATCAAATTTCAATGGGTCAAATTTATCGTCTTTTAGGGTTAGATACAGGTTTAATTCAAGAAAATATGAGTATTGAAGAACGTCAACAAAATTATGATGCTGATATTACATATGTAACAAACAGTGAATTAGGATTTGATTTTTTACGTGATAATATGGCTTTAAACTTAAAAGAAGTAGTATTACGTCCTTTCAATTATTGTATTGTTGATGAAGTGGATTCTATTTTAATAGACGAAGCTCAAACACCTTTAATTATATCAAATACAATCAATACATCTATTGATAAATTTGTTATTAGTGCAGAAATTATTGAATATTTAGAAGTGAATATTCATTTTAAAGTAGATGAAAAGAAAAAAAATATTATTTTAACAGAACAAGGAACAGCACAAATTGAAAAGATTTTAAGTATTAAAGATCTTTATAGTTTAAATGACCCTTGGATTCCTTATATAATTAACGCATTGAAATCTAAAACGCTATTTTTTCAAAATGTTCATTATATTATTCAAAATAATCAAGTGATAATTGTTGATGAATTTACTGGACGAATTATGCCGGATAGAAGATGGAGTGATGGTCTTCATCAAGCCGTAGAAGCAAAAGAAGGACTTCCTATCCGTGAAAGTACTCAAACAGTGGCATCCGTAACATATCAAAATTTCTTCTTATTGTATCCCAAATTAGCAGGTATGACTGGAACTGGAAAAACAGCAGAATTTGAATTTGAAAAGATTTATCGTTTGTCTGTTGATGAAATTCCAACAGCTCGACCAGTTCTTCGGTATGATTTATCAGATTTTATTTATAAAGACCAACTTTCAAAATGGAATGCCATTGCAAAAGAGTGTAAAAATATTTCTTTGCAAGGCCAACCAATATTAGTCGGTACAACAACAGTAGAAAAATCTGAAATGTTAGGTCAATTACTTAAAGAATATCAGTTACCGTACCAACTTTTAAATGCTAAACCTGAAAATGTTAGACGAGAATCAGAAATTATTGCACAAGCTGGTAAAAAAGGTAATATTACAATTGCGACTAACATGGCAGGGAGAGGGACAGATATTGTCTTGGGGGGTAATATTGAATTCAAAATACGTAAACAACTTTATACAATATTAGTTTTTTATAAAAATAGAAATAAGCTTCAGAGAACTAAAAATATATTTCCATTAATTAATGAGTTAGGTATATGTTCTCAAAAATTTTTAAGTGTATTGATCTCATTATTCAATAATAAAAAATTTTTCTCTTTATCTGATACAGAGATTTTACGAATTATAAACGAAAGTAGTAAAATTCGAATTTTTAAAAATAATTATCAAGGTTCAATTAAATTTTTAGTAAATCAATTATTATTGTTTGAAAAAAAATACCAAATTTTAGAAAATTCAATTGTTAAAAATTTAGGTGGATTATATGTAATCGGAACAGAAAGAAATGATTCGAGAAGAATTGATAATCAATTACGTGGACGATGTGGTAGACAAGGAGATCCAGGTAAATCTAGATTTTTTTTAAGTCTTGATGATAATTTATTAAAACGATTTGGTGGATCCAATATTCAAAATGTTATGCAAAATCAATTAATTGATGATTCACCACTAGAGTCTAATTTGCTAACAAAAAGTTTAGATTTAGCACAAAAACGGGTAGAAGAAGCTGATTATGATGCTCGTAAATATGTGTTTGATTATGATGATGTGTTAAATAAACAACGAAATGTTGTTTATTATGAGAGACGACAAATTTTAGAAAGTAAATCTGTCAGAGATAAAATTTTAGCTTATGGAGAACAGGTAATTTTTGAAATTAGCAATGAATTAAAAGAAAAAAGTTTAGAAAATAAACAGGCATTTTTTATAATTGAAAATTTATTTGGAGCAAAATTAGCCATAAATACATTATCAAAATATAATGTAAATTATAAAAATCTAGAAGCAGTAGAATTAGAAACTTATTTATATCAAGAATTTTGGTTATGCTATGAGTCAAAAGCAGTAGAATTAGAAATACACCAACCCGGTATAATTCGTGCATTAGAGCGAACATTAATTCTGATATACATTGATATTGCATGGAAAGAACATTTACAAAAAATGTCTTTATTACGTGATGCAGTTGGCTGGCGAGGATATGGTCAACGAAATCCATTATTCGAATATAAAGAAGAAGCATATGATTTATTTCAAATAATTGGTCAAACGACTCGTCATTTAGTAATTTATGATCTTATTAGGTCATCGATGCTATAATTATAAACTATATACATAAAATATTTAGTATGACAAAACGAACATTATCAAATAAGACTCGTAGTTCTATTTTAAAATTATCAGGATTTCGAGCACGTATGGCTACAGCACAAGGTCGAAAAACGATTCAAAAAAGACGAAGAAAAGGACGAAAAATTTTAGCTATTAAACATTAAATAAACTTACATAATAATAATATAATTTATTAAGTAATTTTTTATGAATTTTAAGGATGAGTTAACACTTTTATTAACCGCACGGTATCCTCTTATTTATATAAATACGATTGAAGAAGACCGTGTAGAATATATTATTCGTAAAAGTATTAAAACTAATTTAAATCGAAGTATTTATAGTTGGGATTTTGTTGATGGTTATACAAATAATCCTAATAATGAAGGATTTGCAAAACGAAATCCATTGCAAGCATTAGAATTAGTAGAAAGATTAACTTCTGAAACTCCAGCATTATTTTTATTAAAAGATTTTCATAGATTTCTTACAGATATTTCAATATCTCGCAAGCTAAAAAATATCAGTAGACTTCTAAAATTACAGCCGAAAACTATTATTATAATAGCATCAGAGCTAAGTATTCCAACAGAGTTACAAGATTTAATAACAGTTATCAATTTTTATTTACCTATTGAAAATGAAATTGAACAAGAACTTACAAGATTAATTAATTCATTAAATATTCAAATTGATCCCGAAATTTTAGAAAATCTAACACGCGTATGCCAGGGATTATCTTTAGAACGAATTCGAAGAGTTTTATCAAAAATTATTGCCACTTATAAAACAATTGATGAAAATAGTATTTCAATTTTATTAAGTGAAAAAAAACAAATAATTAGTCAAACTGAAATTTTGGAGTATTGGTCAAGTGATGAGAATATACAAAAAATTGGAGGAGTTGATAATTTAAAAGACTGGTTACGCAAACGAAAAACATCTTTTGGAATTCAAGCATCAAACTATGGATTACCCACACCACGTGGATTATTATTAATCGGAATTCAAGGAACAGGTAAATCACTGACCGCTAAAGCTGTAGCAACAGAATGGCAATTACCCTTATTAAAATTAGATGTCGGAAAACTTTTTGGAGGTATTGTAGGTGAATCTGAATCTCGTCTTCGTCAAACTATTGATTTAGCCGAAACATTATCACCTTGTATTTTATGGATTGATGAAATTGATAAAGCGTTTACAGTTAATAATAGTACAAGTGATAGTGGAACAAGTAATCGAGTATTGGCTACGTTTATAAGTTGGCTTTCAGAAAAAACAAAACCGGTTTTTGTAGTTGCGACAGCAAATAATGTTGATTTATTACCATTAGAAATTATCCGAAAAGGACGGTTTGATGAAATTTTTTTTCTTGATTTACCAAAGAAACATGAGCGTGAAGAAATTTTTAAAATACATATGCAAGAGTTTCGACCTAAAACTTGGATGTTATTTGATTATGCTAAATTGTCAAAATTATCAGAATCATTCTCGGGTGCAGAAATTCGACAAAGTATTATTGAAGGTATGTATCATGCTTTTTATGAAGAACGTGAATTTACTACAGAAGATATTTGTCGTGCCTTAAAAGAGCTAATTCCCTTAGCTCAATTAGAAAATAATCAAACTTTAAAACTACAAAATTGGGCTATATCTGGACGAATTCGTTCAGCATCTTCCAAAGATATTTATATAACGTAATTTATTAAATGAAACAAAGTTTGCTAAAATCAATCGCTGATTTGCGATTTGCTATAATTATTTTATTAATAATTGCATCTTGTAGTATTATTGGAACAATAGTGGAACAAGATCAATCTATTGAAATTTATAAGTTAAATTACCCATTAGATAAACCAGTATTTGGATTTTTGTCTTGGAATTTAATACTTAAATTTGGATTTGATCATGTTTATAAAACTTGGTGGTTTATCACTTTTATTATTATTTTCGGGATAAGTTTATTATCCTGTACAATTTTACAACAAATTCCTTCCTTAAAAATAGCCCGTAGATGTCAGTTTTTTAGAACACCACAATCTTTTTCTAGATTAAAAATTGGCAAAAAAATTCTTAACTTAAACTTAAGTCAATTAGTATTTACAATAAAACAAAATCAATATTCAATCTTTCAACAGAAAAATATTATTTATTGTTATAAAGGATTAATTGGACGAATTGCTCCTTTAATTGTTCATTTTAGCATGATTTTAATTTTATTAGGATCTCTTTTGGGTTCAGTAACAGGATTTAAAGCTCAGGAAATTATTCCTAAAACTGAGATATTTCATATTCAAAATATTGTAACAAATGGTCAATTAACTTTAGTTCCTCGAATTTGTACTAGGGTAAATGATTTTTGGATGACTTATTATTCAAAAAAAACTATAAATCAATTTTATTCTAACATTTCAATGTTAGACAATACTGGTAATGAAATTTGGCAAGAAACGATTTTTGTTAATTCGCCTGCTAGGTACAATAATATTACTTATTATCAAACTGATTGGAGCTTAATTAGTTTAAGAATTAAAGATGATAGTTCATTAATCAAACAATATCCATTAGTTAGCGTTTTTACCGATCGAGATAAAATTTGGTTATCTTGGGTGCCAATTGGTTCAGATTTAAAAGATGGGTTTACTCTGTTAGTTAATAATTTACAAGGATATTGTTCTGTCTATAATAAATTTGGTATTTTTATTGGTAATTTGGAACTTAATGAAACACTTCAGAGTAATACTTTTATTACTTTGCTTGATTTGATAAGTTCTACTGGATTACAAATTAAATCAGATCCAGGTATTCCGATTATTTATTCGGGTTTTGCTTTTTTAATGATAAGTACTCTGATTAGTTATCTAACTTATTCACAAGTTTGGTTACTTAAAGAAAATAATGTTATTTATATGGGTGGTAATACAACTCGTGCAGTTTTTGAGTTTGAACTTGAATTCTTTTCATTTAATAAATAGAACCATCCATTTTATACTGATTCTCAAACAGTAATTGATACTGAAGGTCGAGTTGAACGTTTCATGAAAAAATATGGATTAGGTTCAACAGAAAGTTAAATAAAGAATTTATTATTAGTTTACTAAAAAAAATGCCTACTATTCAGCAACTAGTTCGTTCAAGACGTATACAAATTAAAAAGAAGACAAAATCACCTGCTTTAGTTGATTGTCCACAAAGACGTGGTGTTTGCACTCGAGTTTATACTACAACACCAAAGAAACCAAACTCTGCTATTCGAAAAGTTGCCCGAGTAAGATTAACCTCAGGATTTGAAGTTACAGCTTATATACCAGGTATTGGGCATAATTTACAAGAACATTCAGTTGTTTTAATTCGTGGAGGACGAGTTAAAGATTTGCCTGGTGTCCGTTACCATATTGTTCGTGGAGCTTTAGATAGTGGTGGAGTTAAAGACCGAACACAACGGCGTTCAAAATATGGAGTTAAAAAACCTAAAGGGAATAAGTAATTTAATATATCTATATTACAAAGTCAGAAAATATAGTCTGCACGAATTTCTTAAAAATCAAGAAATTAGTTCGATACTACAATTATTATTAAACAAATTATTTACCATTAAATACTTTTAAAATATTTTATGTCTCGTCGCAATATTTCAAAAAAAAGATTTCCTGAAGTAGATCCTAAATACAATAGCTATTTAGTTAGTCTATTAATTCAAAGAATATTAAAATCTGGTAAGAAAACAATCGCAAAAAATATTGTTAACGGAGCCTTTGAAATTATAAAAACTAAAACAAACGAAGATCCGTTAGTTATTTTTGAAAAAGCAATTAAAAATGCTAGTCCGATTGTTGAAGTAAAAGCTAGACGTATAGGTGGATCAACATATCAGGTACCAATTGAAGTAAGCTCTTTTAGAGCAACAAATTTAGCTTTAAGATGGGTTATTAAAAATTCACGAAGTCGAGTTGGTCGTCGAATGTCAATAAAACTAGCAAATGAAATAATTGACACAGCTAATGATATTGGCAATACAATAAAAAAGAAAGAAGAAACACACCGGATGGCAGAAGCGAACAAAGCGTTTGCTCATTTTCGGTATTAAATTATTAGAATATATACAATTTTATAAGTAGTCTTTTGTGACTTACTTTTATGATATTTGTATTTTTAATTTTTTCATAAATAAATAATTAAATTGATGTCAACAAAAATAAATAAAAAAATTCGTGTAAGGTTAGAATCATTTAATCATGAACTCTTACAAATTTCATGCCGTAAAATTCTTGACTTTACTCAAAATATTGATCTAGATAATGTTGGAATTATTTCTCTTCCTACTAACAAACGTATTTATTGTGTTTTACGTTCTCCACATGTAGACAAAGATTCACGGGAACATTTTGAGTTAAGAATTCATAAAAAAATCATCGAAATATATTATGAATCAAGCGTTGATATTTTTAATTTATTGTTAGAGTTTGATTTACCATCAGGAGTATTATACTCTATTCGGTTATCTTAACTGACTACGATTATTAACGCTGTCATAAGTAAAAAACTTAAAAATCAATAAGTCTTACGATTAATTTTTAATTGAACGATATTATAGTTATGTTATCTATTTCGATAAATAATATAACTATAGAAACAAAAATAAAAACAAGGAAGATAAAAAATTTAAAAAGAAAAAGTAAATATTATTCTTATTTTGCTTTTTCTAGTATTTACAGATAAAAATTATTTAAATTGAACATCATTATAAATAAACGTAAAAGCATTTATTTTGTATTTAGCTATGCAATATCATGAAAAGAAACTATTTAGATTTATATAGAACTATAGTAAAATTTTATCTTTCAATAATTTATAAAATATAAATAAAGTACAAAAAAGTTAGCGGCGGAAAATAAATTTTATAAAAATAATAGAATAAATTTATTATAATTTTTATGTTATGTTGTGATATTTTTAAATAGTAAAAAATAAGTCATTATAATTGCGGGAAAACAGACTTGAACTGTCACGCACTATCACTAGGCGGCGGATTTTAAGTCCGCTGTGTCTACCAATTCCACCATTCCCGCTAATATACAAAATTATTATACAAAAAATAATAAACAAAAACAATAGTCTAGTAAAAATATTGAAAGGCGGCACCCAGATTTGAACTGGGGATAGCGGATTTGCAATCCGCTGCCTTACCACTTGGCCATACCGCCATTCTTATTAATAGTATAACAATTATAAAACTTAAAGGTCAATAAGCCTTGTAATTAATTTTTAATTAAGCTATAATAAAATCGTTTACTAGAAATATATATATATAATACTAACTTATGTTTGAAAAATTTACTGAAGGTGCAATCAAGGTAATTATGCTTTCCCAAGAAGAAGCTAGGAGAATGGGACATAATTTTGTTGGTACAGAACAACTTCTTTTAGGTGTTGTAGGACAGCGTCAAGGTTTAGGAGCAAAAGCTCTTCGCTCATTAGGTATAACGTTAAAAAAAGCGCGTAGAGAAGTAGAGAATTATATTGGACGTGGAACAGGTTTTGTTGTTTCAGAAATTCCATTTACTCCTCGCGCCAAACGTGTATTAGAGATGGCAGTTCAAGAAGGTAAAGATATTGGTCAAAATTATGTTGGTACAGAACATATTTTATTAGCTCTTATCTCAGAAGAAGATGGAGTAGCTATTCGAACAATTGAAAAATTAGATGTTGATGTCATTCTTTTAAGAAATAAAACATTAAATTTAATTAAAGAAAACCAAGAAGAAATATTACGTCCATTAACTGAATCAGAAAAACGTATTCTTGACAGAGATGGTGATTTAACACCAACATTAAATGAATATACTGATAATATAACTGAAGAAGCTCTAGCAGGTCAATTAGATCCAGTAATTGGACGTGATGATGAAATTTTTGAAGTAATTAAGGTTTTAGCAAGACGTCGAAAAAATAATCCGGTTCTAATTGGAGAACCCGGAGTTGGAAAAACCGCTGTAGCAGAAGGTTTAGCCCAACTTATTTTAACTAAAGGAGTTCCGCGTTTTTTAGAATCAGCAGAGGTTATGTCTCTTGATTTAGGTTCTTTACTTGCCGGAACAAAATATCGAGGTGAATTCGAAGAAAGAATAAAGCGCATTATTGAAGAAGCACAAATAGTTCCATCAATTATTTTAGTTATTGATGAAATTCATACATTAGTTGGTGCAGGTGCAGCAGAAGGTGCTGTCGATGCTGCAAATATTTTAAAACCAGCATTAGCTAGAGGTAAATTCCGGTGTATTGGAGCAACAACATTAGAAGAATATCGTAAATATATTGAACGTGATGCAGCATTAGAAAGACGATTTCAACCCGTTAAAGTGGATGAGCCGAGTGTTGGTGTAACAATTAATATATTACATGGTTTACGTACAAAATTAGAAAATCATCATAGTCTATGTTATCATGACAAAGCTATTGAACAAGCAGCTATACTTAGCGATAAATTTATTGCAGATCGATATTTACCTGATAAAGCTATTGATGTTTTAGATGAAGCTGGTTCATTAGTTAGATTAGAAAATAAACAATTACCAGAAGGAATTTTGTTATTATTAGAAGAACTACGAGAAACATTAACTGAAAAAGAAATTTGTATTCGTGAACAAGATTATAATGTTGCTGCACAGTTATTAGACTATGAAATGGAAGTTCGAATTCAGATTCAAATTATGAAACAATCTCTTCAAATTAACGAAAAAGTCGGACTGAAACGTATTCATATTGATATGGTAATGGAAGAAGACGTTAGTGAAGTGATTGCTGGTTGGACTGGGATTCCAATGACTAAAATTTCTGAAAATGAATCACAAAAATTGTTGAAAATGGAAGAAACGTTACATGAAAGGCTTATAGGACAACATCATGCTATTGTTTCAGTCTCAAAGGCAATTCGACGCGCACGCGTTGGATTACGTAATCCAAATCGCCCAATTGCCAGTTTTATTTTTGCCGGTCCTACTGGTGTAGGAAAAACTGAATTAACTAAAGCATTAGCTTCTTATATGTTTGGGAGTGAAGATGTAATGGTTCGATTGGATATGTCAGAATATATGGAAAAACATACGGTAGCAAAATTAATCGGATCACCTCCAGGTTATGTTGGATATAGTGAGGGTGGTCAACTAACTGAGGCTGTTCGTAGTAAACCTTATACTGTTGTTTTATTTGATGAAGTTGAAAAAGCTCATCCAGACGTTTTTAACTTATTATTACAGATATTAGATGATGGACGATTAACAGATTCTAAAGGTAGAACAATTGATTTTAAGAATACATTAATTATCATGACTTCAAATGTTGGTGCAAAAATTATTGAAAAAGAAAGTGGAATCCAAACACGGAAATCTAGTTCAACTAACTTTGATATTAATTCCGATTTCTTGTCTGTCGCTAGCGATCCAGTACTAGACCCAGCACTTTTTAAACGTATTTCTTTTCTCGTTAATGAAGAATTAAAAAAATATTTTAGACCTGAATTCTTAAACAGATTAGATGAAATTATTGTTTTTAGCCATTTAACGAGACAAGATATTGTTCAAATTGCAGATATCATGATTAAACAATTAAAAGATCGAATGAAAGAAAAAGAAATTAATTTAGTTGTTAAAGATCCTGTTAAACGTATGCTTGTAGAATTAGGATTTGACCCAATATATGGAGCTCGTCCTTTACGTAGAGCAGTTATTCAACTTTTGGAAGATAATTTAGCATCTGAATTTTTGGCAAAACCTTTGTACCCAAAAACAAAACTTATTGTTGATGTTGATCTAGAAAGTAATATTATCGTAAATGTCAATTACGATCATGTTGATCCTAAACTTTTAACAGAAGATAAAATAATTGAATAACTTAAAAGATTAAAAGTTATTTTAAATAACAATTATTAGTAGTTTTGCAAAAAATATCAAAAAAAGTTAATTTTATATTTGAAAGTAATTTTTTTGACTACTTTCAAATATTACTCAATAAATTCATTGGTGAGCTTGAACTTGCATATGGTTTTTTTACCATTTGACCAGCGCAATAAGCTAAACGTCCTGATTGAATTGCTAAATTCATTGCGTAAGCCATTTTTTCTGGATTTTTAGATTGGGAAACCGCTGTATTTAATAAGACACCATCAACCCCTAATTCCATTGCTTTAGCAGCATCACTTGGTGTTCTAATACCTGCATCTACAATAACAGGAATATTTGAATTCTCAATTATAATCTTAAGATTTGAAATACTGTTTAATCCTTGCCCTGAACCAATAGGTGATCCTAGTGGCATTACAGTTGCACAACCTAAATCTTCTAAATGTAATGCTAACATAGGATCTGCGTTAATATAAGGAAGTACCGTAAAACCTTTTTTAACTAAAAATTCTGCAGCTTTTAAAGTGCCTATTGGATCAGGTAATAAATACTTAGGATCAGAAATTACTTCAAGTTTTACAAAAAAATTATCTTCTTGTCCAATCTGACAAGCTAATTCATGACCTAAAAATGCCATTCTAATCGCATCTTCCGCAGTTTGTGAGCCTGCAGTATTTGGAAGTAACCATAAATTTTCCCAATTTAATGAATTTAGAAAATTATTACTATCATTATTTAATTTTGTTGGTAATCTTCCAATCGCTACAGTTATAATTTCACATTTACTTGTTTCAATACTTTTAATAGCTGTTTCAATATTTTTATATTTACCAGTTCCTAACATTAGGCGTGAAGAAAAAGATTTATTTCCAATTTTTAATTTTTCAGAATTATTAATCATTTTTTAATTTTTAATAAATACTCCCCAGGTAGGACTTGAACCTACGACCAATCGGTTAACAGCCGATTGCTCTACCACTGAGCTACTGAGGATAATATATAGACTTATTTTATTCTATCAAGATTATTATAATTTTTCAAAATTAAAGTAAAATTTAAATCTTACTTTAATCTTTTTTATTTAAGATTAATAACCTTAAAATATTTGTATCAAACTTTAAATCAGAAATAAACTTTTTTAAATATTTAGGCATACTAGAAAAATTTATTTGAATAAAGTTTCCTTTTTTTCTATTATTTATAGAATAGGCTAAATCTCTTTTTCCGCGAGAAATTACTGAGATTTCTGATGCACTTAA